TAACCTAGAATCAGATCCTCATTATCTAAACGAACCCGGAACATGCCATTGGGAAGGGATTCAGTAATTAAACCTTCATGAATCCATTTTTGTTCTTTCATTCCAGGTAAAACCTCCTTGAAGTATCAACTAATGGAGGAGGAACGATATTAAACAACCCGCCCTTTCTCTTTTTTTTTTCACAAATAGGAAGTTTCGAATCCAATTCGGATAATAGAAGGATTACCATATATAACACAAAATTTCTCCTCCGATTCCTTCTTGTCGAGCTTCTCGATCTGTCATTATACCTCGAGAAGTAGAAAGAATTACAATCCCCATTCCACCTAAAATTCTAGGAATTCGTTGATAGTTAGAATAGATTCGTAGACCAGGTCGACTGATCCGTTTTAAATTTAAAAGATTTCTATAGGGCCTTCTCCTATTCCTTCTATGTCGCAGGGTTAAAACCAAAAAAAATTTGTTGCTTTCCCGATGTTTCCTCACGTTTTCGATAAAACCTTCTCGTAAAAGTATTTTGACAATATTTTCGGTAATATTAGTAGATGCTATTCGAACCACTCTTTTTCTATCCATGTCAGCATTTCGTATAGAGGTTATTATGTCAGCAATAGTGTCTCTACCCATGATGAACTAAAATTATTGGTGTCTCCGAATTTTGATATAATCAACATGTTTTTCTTTTTTACTTCTTTTATTTATCTATGAATATGAATTATTCAAGGTATATGCGTGAGACACAATCTACTAATTAATCTTAATCTATTTTTTCAAATACCCTACTAGAACCATATCACGCTCTTATCTTATAATACCTCGGGAGCTAATGAAACTATTTTAGTAAAATTTAACTGTTTCAATTCCCGGGCGATCGCACCAAAAACTCGAGTTCCTTTTGGATTTCCTTCTTGATCAATGACAACTGCAGCATTGTCATCATATCGTATTATCATACCGTTGTCACGTTTGAGTTCTTTACAGGTACGGACAATTACAGCTCTGACCACTTCGGATCTTTCTAGGGGCATATTTGGTACTGCTTCTTTGATCACAGCAACAATAATGTCACCAATATGAGCATATCGGCGATTGCTAGCTCCTATAATTCGAATACACATCAATTCTCGAGCCCCGCTGTTATCCGCTACATTCAAATGGGTCTGAGGTTGAATCATATCATTTTTTTTTTTTAATCTGTTCGTTGAATGCAAAGGGCGAAGAAAAAAAAAGAAATATTGTTTGTCCAAAAAAAGAAACCGGCTATTGTTTTTTTTTTTTTTTCATTCCCAAGACCTATTTCTTTTGGTTTTACATTCTTATCCCGAAATAATGAATTGGGTTCGTATAGGCATTTTGGACGCTGCTATTGAAATAGCTTTTCTGGCTATATTTTCTGTTACTCCACCTATTTCATAAAGTATTCGACCTGGTTTAACAACAGCTACCCAATATTCAGGGGATCCTTTCCCCGAACCCATACGTGTTTCTGTGGGTCTTACTGTAACTGGTTTGTCTGGAAATATACGTACCCATATTTTTCCACCACGCCGCGCATTTCGTGTCATTGCTCGTCGTCCGGCTTCTATTTGTCTAGATGTGATCCAAGCGGGTTCAAGTGCTTGAAGAGCATATTTACCAAAACAAATCTGATTACCTCGATAAGATATTCCCTTCATTCTTCCTCTATGTTGTTTACGGAATCTAGTTCTTTTGGGGTTATAGTTGATGGTTGTTTCTCAATTCCATCTCTACTACAGAACTGGACGTGAGAGTTTCTTCTCATCCAGCTCCTCGCGAATAAAAGAATTAAAATAAAAAATATTTAAATTGAGTTAAGATATCCATGTATTTAATGAATAATACACCGAATCGTGGGATTCTTTGAGATTTCATCTAATCTATTAGTAATTTGGATATATAACTAAATATATTAAAGATCTATTTCTATTTATAGATAATATTTTTTTATAAGGTTATAACGTATAACGAATCGTTATTTGATTTTGTCCTTTATCGTATCGAATTGCCCAAAATTTAGCAATCCAAGAAAATCAAGTTTTCGCGGGCGAATATTTACTCTTTCAATATCTATTTCAGTTGTAGGGTTAGCTCATCATGACTTCTCAGAATAGATGAATTGGTTCCCGGTTCGTTCCGCCATCCCGACCAATGAATTATTAGGATTCGTTTTCAATAGAATCTTCTAGATTCATAGGTTCCATCGTTCCCATCGCTCCTTGCTTAATGGTTAGGCCCGAATTCTACAATGGAGCTCTTAATTCAATTTGTTCTTGAGTCAATTTTCTCAGTCTTTATTGGCTCGAGGCTCTTGATTTTTTTTATATGAACAAATTCATTTAATTATCGATAAATCAGTATTGATGCTTTATTACACTGCCTTTTATGAGATAATTCATAGACCTTACATATTGGAATCATATATCATTCATATTTTTTTCTCTCTTTCTTTCACCCTTCCATTTATCCACATCTTTTTCTA